CTATTGATAAATCCCTAACTTTAGGTCTTTTTTAAATTGAGTCAATTGTGAAATAAAAATATCATGACGTGTGGATCTAGGGAATAGTCGCTTCAAGGCGAATTCTCCCTAGATACATTTAGTCAATTGACTTCTGGATCTATTCCGAATAGTACGGATTGGACTAAAGATTCACAATTTATTTCATCTTTTTTTTTCTTTATAATCTTTAAAAAGAATCTTTTAAATTTAAAAAGAGAAAGATTAAGTAAATAAAATCGATTTAAAACAAACCTCTTCTTCGGGAAAGGAATTGCGAAATATTGTTGTTTAAAATGTTCATCACCTTTTCTACATCTTCTTGGCGAAAATGCGTAATTTTCATAAGGCCGTCTGTATTCTTATTCAAAAGATCCATTACTGTATGTATACCCGATCTTTTTAGGCAGTTATAGAACCTTGCAGGCAATTCTACTAATTGGTCAATATAAATATCTTTCAATTCACATAAGTCTATTGGCAGTTCGTCTGTGTGTTCGTTTTGATTGTTCTCGAAATGGAAGTTTTCTTCTTCCGCATGTACAAAAGGGATAAAAAGATTAATAAGCTTGCGGGAGGCTTCACGAAGCGCTTCTTTAGGAGTTAAACTTCCATTTGTCCATATTTCGAGAAAAAGCATCTCGTGGCTCCCGTTTTCATAAGAATGAATACTATGATTTACATTTTTAACAGGCAGGAATACAGCATCTATAGGATAACCTCTGTCATCGTGAAAGTTCGTTGGCATTGGAATTTTTATAGAATATCCACGATTTCTATCAATTTGTAATCCAATACAAAAATCGATTGGTTTCGTTAGGGTAACTATATGTTGTGTATTATCAACGATTGCCGCCGAATTCGGCAAAATGATGTCTTGAGCCGTTACATCTCGGGGACCCCTCACACAAATAGACGCATCGCGAGTTCCATCCAGATTACTTCTCAATACAATTTCTTTCAAATTCATTAAAATTTCATATATTGATTCTTGAATACCTACTATAGTAGTATACTCATGTGGTATTTTCTCAAATTTTGCATGTGTGATACATGTTCCTTCTATTTCTCCAAGCAAAGCTCTTCGCATCGCAATGCCTATTATATCTGCTTGACCTTTCTTAAGTGGAGACAGAATAAAGCGGCCATAATAAAGACGCTTGCCGTCTGCTCTTGATTCAACACATTTCCACCGGGGTGTCTGAGTAGAGACTCTTACTTTTTCTCGAATCATAATAATATCATTTGATAAGCTCATTGAATCATTTCTTTCTCTTGAATTTTCTTTTTATTTTTGTCTATGTACGCCTTTTTTGAGGGGGTCGACAGCCGTTATGTGGCATAGGGGTTATATCCCGTATAAGGTGTACTCGTACACGACTTCTAAAAATAGCTCGTAATGCTGCATCTCTTCCACGCCCAATACCCTTTATCAGGACACTCGCTAGTTGCATACCTTGACCTTGATGCACCAATGGCTGAATAGCATTTTGCGTTGTGGTTTGAGCCGCAAACGGTGTCCCCCTTCTTCTACCTTTGAATCCGCAAGCGCCGGCGGAGGCCCAAACAACCACGCGACCCTTTACATCTGTAATAGTAACAATTGTATTGCTGAAACTTGCTTGAACGTGAATAATTCCTTTTCGTATTTGACGTATATTCTTACGCAAACGAGTGCGCCTATTCCTACGTAAACTATAACTCGAATATCTTCGTATAGGTTTTGCCATATTTTATCGTCTTATAAATAGAAGTTAGAGATATATGGATATATCCATCTCATGTTAAAACGAAACTGATTTTCTACCTTTCAAATCAAAATGTGTTTTTTTAGAAAGATTATCCCTGTCTTTGTTTATGTCTCGGGTTCGAACAAATTACTCGAATTCGCCCCTTCCTACGTATCAGTCGGCATTTTTCACAAATTTTACGAACGGAAGCCCCCATTTTCATAGTTCTTATTCCTTAACTTCGAATACACTTATTTCATTTCAATTGGAAGAAAATGAGTTTCTTGAAATTTGGAGTCTCCAATGGAATCCCCACGAAGGGAGTGCTCAAGTTCCAAAGCCCCCTTCCCTTACTCGTCCGAATCCGTTCTGTTGAATCTAGAAATTAGACCCCCCAGCCGGAATTGTAACGACTTACTTATTTCAACTTTGACTCTATCTCCGCGTGCTATATCTAGAATCTATATATAGAAAGTTCTGTCATATCTTTCCTGATAGAGTCGCTAAAAAAGGATCCCCGGTATTTCATATTTAAGCGGACCTGAAGGAAACGGACCCGAAACTTGGCGTTGGGAAACGTATTAGTAATTCCACTTTCATAGATATATCTTTCTTTTTTCTTCAGTGAATTGCATCACCCTCTGAGCATCAAAAAGTCTTTTTCATTTTTAAAAAGTCTTTTTTTTAGCAGAGAAAAAAGTGATTTATTGCGCAGTAACGCGCTCCGGATTCAATTTGTGTATCATAAGGATTACCATATATAACACAAAATTTCTCCACCCACTCTTTCTAGCCGAGCCTCTCGGTCTGTTATTATACCTCGAGAAGTAGAAAGAATTACAATCCCCATCCCGCCCAAAATCCTAGGAATTTTGGGATAGGTAGAATAGATTCGTAGACCGGGTCGACTGACTCGTTTTAAATTGAAAATAGTTCTACCCCTCCTATTCCTTCTATAGCGTAGGGTTAAAACCAAAAAGGATTTATTGTTTTCCCGATGTTCCCTCGCGTTTTTGATAAAACCCTCTCGTAAAAGTATTTGAACTATCTTTTCGACGATGTTAGTAAATCCTATTCGAACCGTCTCTTTGTTAGCCATGTCGGCATTTCGTATACAGGTTAATATGTCAGAAATAGTGTCCTTGCTCATGATAAACGCAAACTCCTTTTATTGAAAAAATTGAATATATATTAACTACGGTATACTATATCACAGTTTCCTTTTCAAAAACTTCTTATAATACTTCAGGCGCTAGGGAAATTATTTTGGTGAAATTGGACTGTCTCAATTCGTGGGTGATTGCACCAAAAACGCGAGTTCCTTTTGGATTTCCTTTTTTATCAATGACAACGGCAGCATTCTCATCATATCGTATTATCACACCGTCATCACGTTTGAGTTCTTTACAAGTACGGACAATTACAGCTCTGATCACTTCTGATCTTTCTAGAGACATTTTTGGCACTGCTTCCTTAATCACAGCAACAATAACGTCCCCTATCTGAGCATATGGTCGATTACTAGTTCCTATGATTCGAATACACATCAATTCCCGGGCACCACTGTTGTCCGCTACATTCAAATGGGTTTGAGCTTGAATCATATCATTTTGATTTTCAGTTTCAACGAAAAGCGCAAAGTCCAAGTCAAAATGGAAAAGAAATCTATTTTTTGTCCAAAGAACCTGCAATATCCCTAAGCTAAAGCTTCCTTCTCTTGTTTGGTTCGACATCCCGAATCCCTATTCTGAGTCCGAGTCCGAAATAATGAATTGAGTTCGTATAGGCATTTTGGACCCAGCTATTGAAATAGCCTTTCTGGCTATATTTTCGGCCACCCCGCCCATTTCATAAAGTATTGTACCCGGTTTAACGACAGCTACCCAATATTCGGGGGATCCTTTCCCCGAACCCATACGGGTTTCTGTAGATCTTACTGTAACCGGTTTGTCTGGAAATATACGCACCCATATTTTTCCGCCGCGGCGTACGTTTCGTGTCATTGCTCGCCGACCCGCTTCTATTTGTCGAGATGTGATCCAAGCGGGTTCAAGTGCTTGAAGAGCATATCTACCGAAAGAAATACGACTGCCTTGAGAGGCTATTCCTCTCATTCTTCCCCTATGTTCTTTTCGGAATTTGGTTCTTTTGGGACTAAGCATAAAACTGATATCAAATGATGAATGGAACTTTTATTAAACTCTCTAAAGAAAAAAGAAAGTGGTTCTTTTTCATTTCAGTTTTAAAACTTTTGTTTAAAACTTAATGAGTTTGGCCAGTTGCCAGAAAAGATCGCAAAGAAGCGCGATCCCCCAAAGAACCCCACGTAAAAGGAGACAGCACCAATCGAAGAGCTCTAAGAGCTTCTCTAAGAGCTTTTCTAAGAGCTGTGTTAAGCCCTCGAGAAGGACTGCAAGTAATACGCGGTTATCAGGGGGCAAAATGACCCTTACTTTTACCCTTGGTAATCGCACCTTTCTTTTCTTTTGAGTTTGAGAAAGCCAAACTTTAAAATATATTTGCAACACTGCCAAATATGTTTTTATTAGCACTAAGAAAGGATCCATATCCATAAGGAATTCATAATTTTACTAATTAATGACTCTAGTGTACGTTGATCTGGAATGTGCTTTTATTATATATTAATATAATGCAAGCCTGCAATCCATTCTCATATTTTAGATCTCTCTTTTTCTCACAATACTTTGTCTTATCATCTTTCTTATTTTGGCAGGATCTTTCATATTATGGAAATGCCATACCTGGCAATTCGAAAATACAGGATTTGAGCCCTATCATAAAAAAAAATACCGCCCCAATTGCATTGATTTATCCTAAAGATTTTCTTTCAATTGGAATTTGGTTATTCACCATGTATGAGGATCCCCGCTAAGCATCCATGGCTGAATGGTTAAAGCGCCCAACTCATAATTGGCGAATTCGTAGGTTCAATTCCTACTGGATGCACGACAATGGGACCCTCCCTCCAATAAGTCTGTCTACCACTACCAATAAGTCGATTTGAATCGGCTCTGTATCAACGTAATCTCTAGATAACGAATTGGTGTGGTATATTCATATAATAATATATGAACAGTACAGTCAGAACTAGCATTCTTATTGAGACTAGAATAGAACTCATAAGGAGGAAAATAGATTTATGGTCGTGTTACTTTTACTTAAGAAACTCAGCGAGGGTTTCAGCAAGTTTTTTTGGACTGAACGCCCTTTCTGCCAAAAAACTCTCATCTTTTTTGGTGCCAGCCTCGTTGGAATATGCCTTTTTATTTTTGCACTGCGGGGAGTGATGGCTCTGTTAATAATTCTCCACGCTCGGATATTAAACCTGTATGAAATTCTATCTAAACTGGATAATTGGCTACTCTCGGCGCCCTGGCGCTTTTTGGCCCTTATAGCCAAAATTATAGAGCAAATTATAGAATTTCTACGGGAGATAAAATGGTACTAATCTGTACTTGTATTTTGGTGCGAGGAACTAACTTATTATGAATCCACTGATTGCTGCCGCTTCCGTCATTGCTGCTGGGTTGGCTGTCGGGCTTGCTTCTATTGGACCGGGGATTGGGCAAGGCACGGCGGCGGGCCGAGCTGTAGAGGGTATCTCGAGACAGCCCGAGGCGGAGGGGAAAATACGAGGTACCTTATTACTGAGTCTAGCTTTTATGGAAGCTTTAACAATTTATGGGCTCGTTGTAGCATTAGCACTTTTATTTGCGAATCCCTTTGTTTAATCCTATTTTTATTTGAGTCCTATAATATTTAATGAAAAAAAAAAATACGTATTTTTTTTTTTATGTCCTCGAACTCGCTTGCTCCTTGCTTTTGCGAATTATATCAAGACTTCATTCCTACAATTACCTATTCTTAGTGGGTCGGGAACCCGTGAGGGGGAGGGCTTCTTTTGAAGATGAGGAGTTGGCATACTGATCTGACTCACTTCCTTGTTTCTCGTTTTGAGTCCAAGGGGAACTGGGGGGGTGCTGCAAGAAATTGAGTAGTCCGCAATTAACGCGAAACTCGGTCCTTACTTATTAATTCTAATAAGTTAAGTGCCGGTCTTATTGAGATGAGAGCCCTCCCCCCCCAAAAAAGAAATATATTCAATTTTAAAATGGCTTTTTTATTCTGTTTAGAAATCAGTAAATAAAAGAAAAAAAAAAAAGAATAAATAGAGAATCTAGTAACTCGAATAAATGGTAAATAGAAAAAAGTGATACAAAAAGAACGTTGTTCGATTTTGGAGTCTATCTATAAACTATAAAGGGGAGATTTTATGAAAAATGGAACCGATTCTTTTGTTTCCTTGGGTCGCTGGCCATTCGCCGGGAGTTTCGGGTTTAATACCGATATTTTAGCAACAAATCCAATAAATCTAAGTGTAGTACTTGGTGTATTGATCTTTTTTGGAAAGGGAGTGTGTGCGAGTTGTTTATTTCAAGAATAGGCTGGATCCAACCAGCTGCACTTTTTTTCTTGTGTTGTAACTAGGAAGAGGGGTGCACGATCCCGCGAATTCCTTATGACTAAATTCAAAAAGCATATTGAAGAACCCTAGCATTTCGCGATTCGTTAGTATTAGTAAATCTACTTTGATTCTCTATCGACCAATAACGCGGGACCATTGACATGGTTAAAGCTAAACGCTTTGAAGTCCAAACGCAGCACAGTACTCTTTCTACGACTCTAGTTAATACAGAAAGAGTGTTAAAATAAAATGACTAGTTTGAAATTTTGTTCGATATAGAACACTCATGTCGATAAAATGATTTGAACCCTTTACTTTATTGGAAATCGGAAAACGACTATTTCACGCCCTTTTTATCCAATGCGGAATCGATGACCTACGTATAAAGTAAGAAGAGTTCTTAGGATTAAAAAAAAAAAAAGAAACAACTTTGCTGACAATTACATATTTTTGTTTAGTCAGAAGAGTCCTCCGAATATTCTGGTCTTGGATTAACGACCAGTTTCGATATTTTCATTTTAGAGTCTGAAATATGAATAGAGGATAGGCTCAGTGCATTAAAAAAAAAGTACGGGAATTCCCCGTAAATAGTTGAAATCATTGAGCGCGAGAGCCAAATGAATCGAAAGATTCATGTTTGGCTCGGGAAGGGATCATCGAAGTTCTGAAATGAATGGAAAGATAATCTACTTTCATTAAACGATTTATTAGATAATCGAAAACAGAGGATCTTGAATAGTATTCGAAATTCAGAGGAACTGCGGGGGAGGGCCGTCGAACAGCTGGAAAAAGCTCACGCCCGCTTACGGAAAGTGAAAACGGAAGTGGACCAGTTTCGAGTGAACGAGTATTCTGAGGCGGAACGAAAAAGGTCGAACTTGATTACTTCAACTTATAAGGAGTTAGAACGATCAGAAAATTTAAAAAATGAAAGCATTCGTTTTGAACACCAAAGGGCAATTAATCAAGTCCGGCAACGGGTTTTCCAACAAGCCCTACAAGGAGCTTTGGAAATTCTGAATAGTTGTTTGAACAAAGAGTTACATTTACGTACGATTAGTGCTAATATTGGCCTCTTTGGATCCATGAAAGAAGGAACTTATTAGTCCTTCGACTCTTCTACTTATCCCACTCCGTGCAGGCATTATTTTTTTTTTCCAAAGAAATGAAAAAAGAAATAGTCATGGTACCTATTAGAGCTGATGAAATTAGTAATATTATCCGTGAACGTATCAAGCAATATAATAGAGAGGTCAAGATTGTAAA